CCCCTGCCCGCTCTTTTTTTCCTGTATTTTCCGTATCACAGAAATTAGGAATTGAGAATCTATCTCAAAGAAAGGTCTGACTGGTTGATATTCATTGTTTTTTAATTTGATACATTGCGGTCAGTAACATTGGTGAATTGGGTTAAGGTACGGAAAGAGAGGGATTCGAACCCTCGGTAAACAAAAGCCTACATAGCAGTTCCAATGCTACGCCTTCAACCACTCGGCCATCTCTCCTACATAATGATTATGACCGCGACCCCGAGCGAATAGCGAAAAGAATTTATCCTTCGAGCCTGGGAGAAAAAGAGAATTTTTTTTGTGAAAAACTGTTAAAAACAATAAAGATATATATCTTGTTTACCAAGACGGCGCTCCTATTTTTTTCTTCTATTTATACCGGATTTAATCAATGAATTGGAACGAATTAACGGATCGGTCTATTTTTTAGACTCTGGAAGACCTTTAGATCATAATTATCTTTAAATTCGAATTCCATTTCCATAAGAATTCTCAAATTTCTTTCCGGTTTTAGATCGCTCAGCAACAACCCCTTAACTCGTAAATCTATTCCAAATTCATAAATCATCCCCAGGGATTTTGAGAGTTGATTGTATAATGTATAAGCGTATACTCGCTATGCACAAAACGGAGGGTTATTCTATTTTCATCATAGAACGATTATTCGATTCTTTTTCTTCTTTGGATCATATGATCATTTAAGAAAAACTTCTCAAATTATCCTCATCCATGGGAGAAAATCTTTGATTCTTCAACTTCGATCAAATCGGAATAGTTCCTTTAATTCTTATACTACTCCATTTGGATGAAATCGAATCGGATTCAAATATTTCTTATTTTTTATTGACTCCTGTCAAATTTTTGAATGAGTTTGCTTTTATGTTATTTCGTACTGTACAATTCCTTTGTTTGTGGGATCCTTTTCTCACGGAGAGGTAATGAAAAGAATTAGAGAATGGATTTCGACCTATGCCTAGATCGCGGATAAATGGAAATTTTATTGATAAGACCTTTTCAATTGTAGCCAATATATTATTACGAATAATTCCGACAACTTCAGGAGAAAAAGAGGCATTTACCTATTACAGAGATGGTGTGATTTGATTAGTTTTTTAGTTACCGCTTTCAGTCTTAGGAGAAAGACAGATGATTCGGGATAGAAAAGAACGAAAAAAGATTATTGAAAAAATCTACGCTTGTTGAAGGTGAAGTTTATACATAAAACAATTCCTTCTGTCGTGTATCCCCGATTAATGCAGCCTCAGATGCTTTAATTATCGATTCTAGTATTGAGCGAAAGGTTACACCTATGGGTTCTGTATTGCAGGCCAACCCTACTACACTAGTACCAATAGGCGGCATAGGGGAAGAGGCGCTACGCCTAGGAATCAACAACACGAAAACTTTGTTATAAATTACCCCTTTTCCTTATCGGGATCGGGACTAAGAAGAATGGTTGGGATAACAAACATCCATCTCGTTCGTACTTTGGATACCCTTATAACCATCGAAGGCTGTTGAAGTGATTAATTCCTGGAAATTAAGGGGCGTTGAGAACAAAAAAATTGTTGGAGTTTACATTTTATCTTATCTAGTACCAGTACCAATACGCGTGATGCTAAGAAAAGATCTTTTGCAGTAGGTTGGCTAGAGATTTCTTGTAAAAACATTAGCCCCATTCAGTTCATAATGAGAATATTTCAATCTTTTTTGATTCCATGTATTATTCTCATTATGCACATAAAGGAGGAGCCGTATGAGATGAAAATCTCATGTACGTTTCTGGAACGGAGAATTCTTTGAATCGAATGACGACCGTAACGGATGTCAGCTCAATCCGAAGGAAATTATGCGGAAGCTTTACAGAATTATTATGAAGCTATGCGACTGGAAATTGATCCCTATGATCGAAGTTATATACTCTATAACATAGGCCTTATCCACACAAGGAATGGAGAACATACAAAAGCTTTAGAATATTATTTTCGAGCACTAGAACGAAACCCGTTCTTACCACAAGCTTTTAATAATATGGCTGTGATCTGTCATTACGTGCGACTATCTCGACTATAGAAAAAAAAAGGGGGGAAGAAAGAGCAAATACACTAATAAATACTAGGAAAAAATAGGCTTTCTACATATGCATCGTGAAAAAAAAAACGATTCGTATCAGCTGTAGCAAAGAAAGAAACTTCATAGAAGTCGAAATATGAAGAAATAGATATGCCTAGATACTTTATTCTATGGATAAAGGATCTAATTGATAGAGGACGCACCGTAAAGACCAATTCGCGAGGTTTTGGGCCGATGCCGATCCAATAAGAACTGCTTATTTATGTCATGATATGAGATAAAAGTTAGGAATCGACTTATGTAATAAAGTCGATCCCCTAAGGTATTGAGCAGCGGTGTAGCATCAGATCCCAAAGACAGTAAGCTTTTTTTTTTTAGGAAAAAAAGGCTTTTTCAAAGATTCTAT